AAGAAAGCACTACTTCTTCGAAGTAATGCCTTGCCTTAGCCTTCGGCCCCCTTTTTCCCCATGTTTTGGAGATCCATGCGATCTGGGGCCATATCAATGTTATGCTTGTACTGCTTGAGGAAGGCTAAAGCCAAGTCCTTCCACTTGCGAATGTGGGATCGATCTAACTGTATATATCACCGGGAAGCGGCTCCCGTAAGGCTTGGATTTATTTCAAAGAAAGTAATTTTTTCTTTATCTAGCAGAAAAATGGAGTTTTCGAACCGAACCTTCTGATGCGTTGGGCCAATGACGCCTCCAAGCTGCTCTTTCATAAGCTGTGATGGCTCTTTTGAATAAACGGCATAGTCTAATCTTCCTTTTGCCCAGGAGCATTCGACGGAAGAAGTATGCCATTAGTCAGACTCTCTAGAAGCCTTAGGAGCAATGGAGTCTGGTGAGTCTTGTCTCTTGGTCAGCTGTTTCCGCTCGAGTGAAAATGGGCGAGAAATGCTTTTTGATTGAACGAAGCCAAAGGGCGAACGGGAAATGCTTTAGGGAACAACCAAGTACCATCCGACAGTCTTTAAGAGTGAAAGAAGCAGGTATTCATAAGCAAGAGGTCCTGGGACGACAGCTCAAAATCGCACATTTAGCTTTGTCTGCCAGACCCTTAGTTTCAAGCAGCAAAGGGGGAAGGCACGAACGCTATAACAATAGGGAAGGGGCTTGCTCTAAACTTCAAAAGAGATTCTCGCATTTCAGTGAACAAGGCAGCGATTCGACGATCATATAGTAGGTGTACCGCGGGTGGCTTCTCTCTTTTGGTTGTCGATGAAGGGAGAAGGTCCTGCTTTACTTATTCCACTTTATTTAGGAATGAAAGAATCACCAGTTGATGCGGAAGAAGCGGTCTTAGCTGCTATCTTACTTCCTGACTTCCCGGAGTAAACTTCCTATTGGCGACTCGAAACGAATGCTTGAATGAGTTTCATTTGGGAAGGTGGTTAAGTCATTGATAGAGATAAATCGAATCCCCTAGCATTAGACTAGCTAGCCTTCCTTGGCTTGGGTGGCTTGGTTAGATTGCTTTGAATAGCCCTATCTTTTACCGGGAAAGGGAAGATGCAACGAATCGACTTCAGTCTGTTTGAAAGTGAAATAGAGACTTTCACTAAAGAGTTCTATTAAGGAGTGAAAGAACCCGGTATTCACATAAAAAGTGGAAGAAGTGCTTTCCTATATAAGATCAAGGCTGCTATTGGTTTAGAATCCTCGCCTAGAAGGGGGGAGCCAAGTCACTAACTAGAGTAAGGATACCAGAGAGGGGATCGAGCCCATACTCGGTTCAAGTCTTTAATACGAGACCACCCAAGCAAGGAAAGAGTCAAAGTAAAGCAGGACTGGCCTCTTTCTCTTCCACCGATCCTGACCCATAGCCAAACTAGGAGTTTCAGGCTTAGCTCTTCACTCCTAAACCGACTGGCTCGCTTGAAAGAAATGTACGAATGCAGCTCGAAAGAGCGGTCTTCATCTCGTGCGAAAGACTCATCCCAGGAAAGTCAAAGAAAAGGTCCGACAGAGCAGCGCCTTCGAAGGGCCAGGGCCTAGAAATGGAACTCTTCGGGATGCTAAAGTAAAGAGTCGGTCTTTTCCCCTCTACTCCAGTCGATTTGAAGAAGAGCTGGCTTCTGACTGTAAGCTATCAACATATCTGGGAATAACCTTTATCGAGTCGCATCGAGAAAGAGTTAAAAGATCTCTCTCCGTCGTTACGCCCCTTTGATTCTCTTGTTTCGGGTGTGGGATCTTTACCGTCTAGCCATTGAAAGCAGTCTAGTTAAGCCTTTTTTTCCAAGTCAAGCATTCCAATCACATCTGATGAAACAATAGGAAGATAAAAAAAAATATATATCGACGAGAAGCAAGGAAAACAGTCCATTTCGGATTCTGTGTAGCTCTAGAGCAACCTTAACTTGACCCGGATTCATCAAAGGGATTTAGGACATCCCACTGCCACCCGCATTCTGGGATTGCTGAAAGTCTGGTTCTAACGTAGGATTTTTTCAACAGGCAATTGTTAAATTGTTTGAATGCTGTCCTTCCACCGTCTTTAACTGCCTCGAAAGAAGCCTTAAGTGGGGTATAGTTATGTTATAGGTGCAGGGAGTCAAAGGGGTTGGACAAAGCAAAGCTGGCAACGCAAAGCATGAGGGGCGTACTCACACGTCTTTTGTGGCAATCTGCAGGCAGGAGGGCAAAGGGTTACAGGGGAGAGTCAAGTCAAAGCAGCGGTTCTCTTTCTGCTATCTTTCCCTACGGGATGCTGCTTCTCTTGTTGAGGCGAGTCCGGTTGCTTCGTAAGTGAATAGGGGTGATGAATGGAGCTCCCAGACAGCGAGAAAAGAGTAGAGCGACAATGCAAGGAGGCTCGTATGAGTTAAGCTTCTGCCTTTCTAAGGTAGTAAGTGAAGGAAGCAAGAACTGCTGAAGAGGATCAGGCGCAAGAGGAAGCGGAATAGGAGCTTTTCTATCTATAATAGGAATAGCAAGCAACGGACCAAGGAACACAAGCCAGAATAACAAGAACTTAGAGCTCCTAATACGGAGCTAAAACGGGTTAGGGATTCTTGTAGGGACGGTGCCAGTAGGGCAAGCCAAGCAGGCTTTTCAGCTAGCTCTTTAACTTGCGGTTGGTTAAGTCGAAGTCAAAGGGAATTGAAAGGTTTTTCGTAATTGAAGTGTTGAAGTAAATGGGTAACGGACAAGGGTTTTCCTTTAGAAGCGGTGGATTTCATCCCCCATGTCATGTCCATCCTTAGTCTCTTTTTCGTAAACCTAGCCTATTCGACCTAACGACCTCGGGCAAAAGTCGATCGGTCAAGAATCAGGTTCTCCTACGATGGCTCTAGTATTCTTTCAGCTCTAATTCGGGTGCCTCTTGCTGGTGCGGTGGAAGGCGAGATGAGGGGCTATTCGAGGCGATTCTTATGGATCGCTCCTTCCTTAGCAGGTTTCGGTTGTATGATGGAAGTGGAGATCTCGCAGAGCAGCATATTAGTAATTTCGAAATTGCCAGCGGATACACTGCTCACGATGAGAGTTTGTTGCTGAAGCACTTTTCTGCGAGTCTTTCGGGTGTCGCATTCACGTGGTATACACGCCTCGCGCCGAACTCGATCAATAGTAGCGCCGATATGGTAGACGCCTTTCACCGAAGATTCTATTCAGTAGCCCGCAAAGTCACCTATATGGAGCTTGCGGCGACTAAGCATATGCGGGGTAAACCTTTTGAGACCTACTTGGCTAGGTGGAGGATCTGAAATAAAATGTGAAAAAAAAGGAATTTGAAGAGAGCGAGTTGAGTGGCTAGCTTTACTGATTGAAGTGCTGGTGGCTTGTTTGCTTTCCTCTTTCGGGGAGCAGGACAGATAGCCTAAGGGACGCGGAAAGACTACGGGAAGGCTTGTTTGCCGGCGATTAATGCTTTCCTATCTTGAGTTATTCCCTGTGATCCATCTATGAGATCGCTTGCACCGGAAGAAGTCTTTCAGATCCTCCAAACTAAAGCCGTCGAAACAGAACTCAACCGAAGCCCTTTCCCGTAACAACCTAACCTACAAGAAGGACCGAAGGGGGGCTCGGCCTTCCCGAAGATCAACTTAACCAAACAAATAGGTAGAAAGATTGCCCGCATTGAGCAGTTTGAGCCGAATCTGCAACTCTATTGGGAAGAAAGAGGATTCCAGATTCAAAATCCGGATCCTACGGACTCCCCGCAAACATTACTCTATAAATGTTCGGAAATTCTTTCCCATTATTTTAACTTTTCTAATTGTAATGTTCAAGAACCACACACCTGGCTCGAGCTAGCGAACAACCTTGCTCTAGCAAATACAGCGACTCCCGCGGGTATAGGCACTCACCCTAATCTGCAGCTACTAATCGAATTGCAGAATCAAGTCTACATCGAGGGTGCTCGAATCTTACTTGCATGGAACAGTGGCGTTGGATGATGAATTTTTGGCTTCTGTTATATTTGATTTTCAAATAAAGGAAGTGACAACGTTAATGCCCGAGGAGGTTGAATCAATAGTTATAAGAGACCACTCAGGCACATAATCCGAAATAACCATCAGGCACCGGGGAAGGAGGTCTAATTAACGGAGTAAAGCTGTAAGTATAAGGGCTTAGTGCTCCGATTGCGCCTTAGGACTAGGACTGATAGGTAAATGCCCCTTACTCTTCCAATGAAGGTGGGTAGGGCTTTTCTTTTGTTTAGGATTGGCAAGAGGATGGCTGCCTCGGTCTCAAAGCTGTTAGATAATGCGCTCTTATCAATACAGGGACGCTAGAGGAATTCCTATCAGGTAGTCCCTAAAGGGATAGGGCATTCATTATCGGTGTGGGGATATCTTTGAATATGACTCTTAGTATAAGAAGGAAGAGGTTGGGGCTTTCTTTCTATCCTGTTTAGGAAGATAGCAGGCATCAAGACGAAGAGATAAATTCCTATTAATAAAAAATCAAATGTTGGCTAGCGGTAAGATCGTTCGGGCGAATCCCCGTGCTGGAAAGAAAGCGAGAAGAGAAATGACTGTGCCATTCTTTCACATCACTCTTTTCAGTCTTAGATGCACCAAAAAGGCTCTCGAAGGCCGGCAGCAAAAGAAGAGTTATAGCGGGCGAAGTAGGAACCCCATATGGGCCATCTTCAAAGGGGCGTAGCGCTTGCTTACTCGAAAGAGTAAGGACTGAGGTGCGTAGCGAAACTTTTGAAGCCAAAGTACTGAGGACGCCCTACTTCTTTATTTCGGGCCTTGGTCACTGCACTCTTCTCACCTTTTACGGAATGCTTTCGCCATAAAAGTAATTTCAGTCATTTTTTCTTCCCTCGCTCCGAAGCCCCGTACCGCTCATTGGTACAGTTAAGGCGCCACTTGGTTCCCGAAAACACTGTCCTCGTCCGGCTGGTCGGTCTATTACCCTTTAAAGCGGATCCTTATTTTACCTTCGGCCAGGGGGAGGAATAAGTAAGAGACATTAGTAGAGTTCGTTCTGTGTGGGAAGGAATCCTGCCTTTCCTGGCTATCGTAACAACAGCTCCGTACTCCTAAGGATCTCTATGCCACTTGTGATTCCCAGCCAAAGCGAAGGTTTCTTTTATCGGCCGATTCCACTGCCGTAGGGCTCTCTTGGAAAGTCATCCGATCCTACACACCTTTCCTTAGCCTAGGAATGAACTTTCTCCAGAACCTGAAAGGTGCCCCACAATATAGACTATTAGCCACAAGTGGGAGTCTTCTATCAGTTTAGTACTATCCGTTCTCGCTTTCTTCAACAGTAAGAGAAGGACTTACACCATCCGGGGACGGGAAGCCTCTGAACCTTCCGTCCCACTATGTTCAACTAAGCCACTTCGTCCCTTTCTAACAGCTGATTCAATAGCTGCGGATTCCTGCGCCTATTCTTCCACCGCTTCTACAGTTGTGATTGCGCTTGAACTAATAGAAATAGTAGCTGGGGCCTATCGCTTTGATCTTTCTCTTCCTGTAGCTGATGCTAGGCGCTCTCAAGAGCTCTTCTAGAGTCATATGAATGTGCAGCTCCTTCTCTGTCTTCTATCGACGCAGCTCCTGAGACTAGTGCTACTCCTAGTCTCCACAGAAGACTTGCTACCGGTATTTAGTCCAAAATAACTTTTGCCTTAGTTTTAACAGCAAGAGTAAAAGCTCCTTGCTTTGACGTGGATATCTTCTCCTATTGATCCTTCCTTTCCCTTTCCTGGGGATTGGTCTCCCTCTCTTAGTAGGAGGTTGACTATGTCCACAACAAATTGTGTAATATAAATAATAGGCTCGTCGAGACCTCGACGTTTTGGATTTCTTCCTAGGTGCAGGCCTGTCCTTCTTCTTATTGTAGTTGATTGAATAAGGCTTCCCCGCTTCGCTTCTTCTTTGTTCATTCGTAAATCGCGTCTTTTTAAGCCAGGTCAAAACGATTCGATTTTTATCTGAGTCTACGGGTCTTTAAGCGAAAATCCCGGGTTTTCTAAAACCTTCTCGTGATGATCTCACTCCACGGAGGGAAAAGGTTTGTTAATTCATTCAAAAGACGGGCTTTCCTAGCTCATATAGTGGAAAGCGCCCTTCCCACATCGATCCCTCGAGGTGGAAGAATGATGAAACCTGCCAAGTAATATAGTAGTAATGCCTTTCCCAATCCTCTATCGAAGGAAACCCCTCCGAGGGTGAAAGAGGTGGCTAACTTTCCTTGCCCCAGGGAGCTTCTTTGTTTATGTCACTAAGCGGGCAGGTCTCTGGAGTGTGCTTCTATCGCCCGAGCAAGAGAAGGGCTGCAGATGAGCTATCAAGTCGTGCATTTCTCCCGAAAGTGAGGAGAATGCCCCGGATATCCTCATAGGTGTCGGGTTTACCAGGCTAAGGTAACTATGAAATTGTAGTTAGCGGGTTTCCCTCCTTCCATAGCATCTAGCTTTCCTGGGTAACTATTCGACAGACGAAACCCCTCGGTTTTCTTCTTATCTTAAAGTAGCTTTCCTTTCGGGTTTGACCAAGATTCTTCCCTAGGGTGCTAGTTTGTTGAAGTCACTAAGCGTGATAGCTTAACCGCGCTTCTAGCTCTCTCTCTATAAGGAATTCTTAATTAAACCGGCCATGCCAGACAAGTACTGGTTTAAGTTCCGCCATCCCCTCTCCCAGTTGCTATGAATCGAGAGAGCCCAGTCGCTCCTCCTGCCTAAAGGCATAAATAGAGGCATAACTCGAGTGATGCCTCTTCTAGTAGATCCAATCCAGACAGATCTAGTATACGTACAAGAATCAGAAGGGGTCTTCTCCCTAGGTGAGGGGATTGTGCTACTTGCTTTTCTCTTAGTTGAATAATGGGTCTTTCTCTTTTTCTTTCCTTTCTTGTTCCGTCCTGCGCTAAGCAAGCGAGTCTTTCATTCCTTGCTCAAGTAAGTGAGGACAAGCCCCTTTCGTTTATCCGGATCTGCCTATCCGGGGACTTCTCCAACAACCTCTTCTGGTAAACAATCTCTTATGTACTCAGACGGGCCGCTCCACTCCCTGTGTTCTTTCAACGTAGCAAGGAGGCCGGCTGAGAATGCCAAGTCGGTCATTCACACTCAGTCAGAGTCCAATTTCCTAGCGGAAGAAAGCCAAAAGGGAAGTTCTGCGTCCTCACCTTTCAATCGAGCAACTGCGTTTCTTCGTCTTAGGCCTCCAACAGAGGTGTATTTCCTTTCAAAGTAAAAGAATTGAGGGGATTATCTCTCTTTTTTTATACAAAAGGGCCAGGCATGGTTCACCAGGCGTACTAATTTCATTCGATAGAATGATGATAAATTTTATCGACCCTCACTCACTAGGGGAAGCGCGGACGAGTGGAAGACTTGGGTGTACGTAGTTCATAAGACTATCTGCTTAAAAAACAACTCTTCCTCTTTAACTTCTTCTTGTTTAGTTCATTAGCTCTTTCAGTTCGAACTAGCCGTTCCCTCTCTGTTTCTGTGGTTAGTGAGTTATGGAGTTGGAGCAGTTATTCATTCTTTCTTGAGTTCTAGTTTTTAGAGCTGTGTGACTAGCTTCCATGAGCGGATAGGATCCTCTTCTAGGGCTCGTTTCGGAGTTAAACGAACGTTGTTCTTAAATTATTTATTCCCCGAGTTAGACTTTTTAAGAGATGGGTGAATAGACACCAGTGGAATACCTTAAAAGAGAGCCGAAGGAAGAGAACTAGAGAGCTGGAGGGAGGGAAGGAAAAAAATCCTCGATTCAAGACAGTATAAGATCCTAGAGTCTTTTTCGAATGCCCTTAATTTCACTGAGATCACCAATTAAGATTTCGCTTATGGTAAAGGTTGCTAAGCGAAAGCCTCTCTGCAATGAGGGAAAGCCACAGAAGCTGGCCTTACAAGATAGGGGGGCAGTCCAAAAAAGGAGATTCTTTGAGTTCATACCCAGTAGAAAGAAGGGCTGCTGCTAAGATCCCCGAGATTGGCTAGATGGGAGTAGCTCATGCCCGGCTCGGGAAATGATGTTTGATAAGATGGATTCGTTCGTGAAAGAAAGAAAATGCAATGGTGGGAAATGAATAGAAATGGCTGGTATGTTTTAGTCTTTCCCCTAATGAGGTGCCGACATCTGTGTTAGTTCCTAGGAGTGATGTTACAACATCCCTTAGTAAGAGCATCCGAGATAGCCAAAGATCCGAAGGAGAAGCAAGAACAAAGGTGGTAGCACATTAGAATAATAAGAATGAAAAGAAAATCCAGCTTAAAGCGCTCAAGGAACCCTATTTCATTTCGAGATCCCTACCCCACCCCCTGAGATCGAGACAAAAGAAAAGACAAACAAGATGAAAATCGTCTGATATTCTTCTACATACGAGATTTTCTTTCCTATTTGTCTTTTGAAAAGCAGCAGCTGCTAAGACCAACAAAACGTAGTTCTCAGGGAAAATAGTTCCTAACCTCAGAGGCCAAGAGATCCTCAAAGGCAGCAGACCAATGAACAGCGGGAGAGTAGCGCCAAGCCACTCGAGCGGGATAAGAAGAAAGCGTCAAAGCTAGGCGCTTCATTCAAAACAAAAAGAAAAAAGGCGCAGAACGTTGCAGGAGTTCCTGGAAGTCAGTCAACTCTTGCCGATAGTCGGGCAATCCATCCTTCGTCTCGGGCACAAAATAGGAACTCTTGTACTGGAAAAGAGAAGGACGCAATGCCTTTCTTTTACTTACCCTTTTTCTTCTCTTATGTATGATATTTATAGTGACCCAGTAATGCCCCATCAAAGAGCCTATTCGTCGTAAGCCCTTTTCACCCTCACAGCGGATTCGACGGGATGCGGATTCTCGAACAAGAACACATGTAGCTCCTTCTCAAAGACCGGATTCTCAAGCAGGGGATTTGAAGCTTCTTCTTTCATTCTCGGTATCAACAAATTACCTCCTCGTATTACGTATTAGAAAAAAAGGTAACCAGATCTCCTCACTGGAGTTCTTTGCATTGGGCTCGCTCGGTTCGTCTGTTCATTGTAGGAAAGCGTTTATGGAGCAGGCTTTTTAGAGGTCACCCCGCTTTCTTTCTCTGATCCCCAATATGAGTGAGACCAAGATGGCAGACTGGAGTGCCACAAATCCGCTGGTCATGTCATGGCTTCTAAATGCAATTTTTCCTAAAATTTCTACCAGTATTATATTTAAGACATAGGCTAAACAGGTATGGTCTAGAGGAGCTAGAATCCTTAAAGGCTATTCCTGACCGATTCCCTTTCGTCTCTGCAAAGATGGACGATAAGAAGGATAAGAATTGGTTCACCCGGTTGGACTATTCCCATGATAGGGAATCTTCTTCGAATTAGCCTCAAAGGCAAGGTCTTCTGAGCTCGTCTATTGTGTTTTTTACATGGAAAAGCCTCTTCTCTTATGGGCTGGCCGTCCTTCTGTTTCGAAGAATGGAATTTTTGTTAGGAGAAGAAGACCGGGGACAAAGCCTTCCAAGAACAGTTCTTATAACCTTTTTTCGTTTCGATATTACCATCAAGAGCAAAGGGCTTCTCTCCCCGGGAAATAGCCATATGTCTTTGCCTTGTCCTATAAAGAAAGACCAGTCCAGTCCCCCTCCCTCTAATCTAACCCTAACTCGCTCGCCCAGGCCTTTGCCTGCACAATAAGAGAATGAGGGTTTCAAAGGCTAAGTTTTTAATCCAGAGGGGCTTCGGGTTTGCTTTAGGAAATAAACGAACTTTTGGAGACACTACTTTCTAAGCTAAGCTCTTCTTTCGCTATCTCCGAAAAAGCACTTCTGGGGCCACGCCTTTATCGATGCAACTGTCAAGTAAAAGATGCACTAAAGCAGGATTGGAATCGGAGATCTAGACTCAGGGAGTAAAGTAGTTCTACGACTTGCATGTGTTAAGCAAAATTTCCGAGTTAGATTAGCTTAATCCAATAGGAAACAAGTCTATACTGCTAGCTTCCAATCATAGCTTCTACTTGTCTAGCTGACAGATAGAATAAGCAACTCATTCTATAGGATAGAGTTGGTGAAAGAGAAGAGATAGGCATAGCAGTTGACTTACAGAAGTTGCTAGTCGATCTCTCTCTCTTGCCTAGCCGGGGATCTTCTAGGATGCCGATTGGGACAGGTAGATTGAAAGCTAACTATCTCCTATTGCTAGCATGGCGGAGACAGAAATAGCAACTAATCCTTCTCCTTGGCGGAGAAAGAGTAGCCGATTTCTTTATCCCGGGCAGGCAATCGGGAGTCTAGTCTGGCTAGTAAGGGAAATGGAAAGCTAGACCGGATACGTTGAATCCCTTCTGCTTAGTTCTATTTAAACTACTCCTTGCCCCGATTGCGGATGCGAGAACAAACATCAGTCTCACAGCTCCTTCTCGAGCAGTAAGAGCTCCCTCCGTCGTCCGATTCTATGCCTAATATACCCGCTCTTCAAGGATTAACTCTTTTGTGCATGGGTGTAGTTCTACTATGGATTCAATTCCTTCAAACAGCTTATTCGAAAACAATTCTGCCTTTAGCCGCAATGCAATATATGAATTCCTTTCAAAGCCAAATCGTCCTTATTCAAGGTAAGGAATCGGGCGCATTAAAGCAAGGGCAAAAGCAGAAAGGAAGGTGTGATTCTTTTTTAAAACTAAAACTCTCTTTAACTCCTGATCTTATTTTCTGATTCTAATAAGGCATTGATGCTCCTGTCGGGCGATTCATTCTGTCCGTGCCCTAAGCCCGTCCATTCTGTCGTTCGAATAACATCTCTCTCGTCCCTCTAGCCGGTGGAGCTTATTCCTGCTTTAGCAGAGAGGTTGCCTTGCCGCCCTATCCCTCTCCCGATCGTCTCGTACCAAAGCTCCTATCTAAGAGCATCTTCGAACGTTGTGAACTCAGAACTCTCTTTTTTTTACTTTACCGCAACATCAGCTCTTTGAATGAGACTCTGCAACTGTTTTGCTTAGTCGAGCGTCTTTGACCTTTCCTGGCTTTATTGAAGCTTGAAGTTAAGTTACTCCCCTCTAAAGCTAAAGAAAGGCTGCAGCAGATTCACTCCTCTCTTTAAGTTCCTAAACCTTTCTAAGATTACTTCCGCTTGAGGAAGATTGCCTTGGATTGACTCTCGGTCATGTAAAGTTTCCTCCTTCTTACGCATTCGTAGATTATAGAAGAAGCTCAGAGAGTTGAATTCCTCTACCGGTCTTATTTTATTCCCTCTCCCTTGCCTTCGTTACTTCTTGTCTTGTAATAGGAGTGAAGCTGTATAGCAAAAGTGTGTTAAGGTCTGACCATTGTCAAGACTGGACATTGAGGGACCAGAAAGAGAACTCCATAATGAGTTCAATTTGGAAGTTTGTATTCTTATCTTTCTAGCTATCCAGTATAGTATGAAGCTAGAACCAGGGATCTATAGGAAGTGGGATTTATTTCCTTGTATTGATTTTCCTATGGGCTAAGGCAGTTTAATCTGTGTCTTTTATTTATGATTGGAGCGGAGTTTACTAAATATGAAAGATGAGTCCCAATCAAAAGATTAGACTGTTTCGGGTAAGTCCTCAACGGAATGACAATCTACTTAACCGTTCCTGCTTTCCCCGGGATTCACTTTTGATTTTAGTTAACTTTCACTCTGGGACTTCACTTCAATTAAAGAAAGTAACCAAAACTGTAACAATGCTATGTTAGAATATTCTAGTCTGTAGAGACCGGTTTCCGCCCTCGGACACTAATGCCAGTTTTTGGCTCATTTTCTTTAACCTGGGTCTGACTGCTTGACTCATCAACCTTAAAGTCTTCCTCCATCAGGTCATCTTCCGGAGCCAAGCCTTCTGAAAGAAAGCTCATAAGAAAACTCCGTTGACGAGGTCTGTCCCTTCTCCAGCTTCTTGTGGTCTTTCCCAGCCTTACCTTCTGCTCTGGGTACTTCACCATCAGACCAACCTAATGGTTGCCTTCTCTGCTTCAGTCTGTATTTTCCTCTTCACTGAAGCCTTCTTCCTCAGCATCCTCCTTTTCTGGGTCCTTGTCAGCTTAGATGATTTCAGTTATGCTGGACTCTCTCCTACAGCCTCCTTCTCAGGTCTCGCTTTCTGTGCGGCATGAACCCACTGATTGGAAGACAATACCTATAGGGGGCTGGTAATTGAAATCCGAATAAGCTGGTCAAGTAGAAGGTATGAAGTAACTCGACTTACAGGAGAGGAACGAACAGAGTGTGAAGCCCCTTGGAGTAGGGGTAGGGGGATGAGACTTGGTCTGGGGCAATTGCACCGTTCTCTCCCTCCGCACATGACTAATCGAGAACGAACTTCGCAATTAGAATGACTCGACCTTATCAGGCACTGCGGAATGGTCCCAGAAAGGAGTCGAAGATTCCAGTCCTGTCGAAGGCTAAGTCCCTGGAATCTTCGACAGTAGGGTCAGAATCAACCTAGTTCTCATAGCAGGGAGTAGCGACTGCTTAGTCTGGTAAGCTTGTGCTGCAATTCCTTAATTGACTTGCTCTTGGACTTTGTTCCAGACTGGTAGGCAGCTTGTGTGCGGGGTGAAAGGACGAGAACCTGCTGGCATCGATACCGCCTTTAGGGACTGACTTCTTCATTAGCTGTCATCACTCTATGGGCTAGCCCGCTTGAGCGATTCCTTACCACTCTTACGCTTTGGAGATTAAGGAAACCATGCTCCACCTTCTGCAGATGAGCCGAATTGACTCCTTTTTCTTTTTCAGAGGTCAGCTAGGAAAGGGGGTGGCCACTATTCTTAGTATAAGATGCCAGTTTAGAGGATCCAGAGAGCTAAGATTCGATAAAGGAAATGACTGCTAAGACCCAGGATAATTCCCTTAGTCTACTAAAAAACCATTAGGAGAAGCCTCAGTACACGAAATAAATATCGAGACAGCTCAGCCTAAGGAGACGAAGACTACTTCACTATACGAGAATCCCAGGGGTTATGAGCCACTCCCGACACCTCCATTAGGAAGAAGAGGCGCTCGAGAGACCTTCCCAGTTAGTCAATTAAGGCTTCCCACTCATTGATCAGGACAAAGGGGAGGTCTGATCTTGATCTTATTAAAAAGAGACATAGGAAAGACAGAGGCCCTTGGACCTTATGAGTAAACCGGACGAAGAAGAAGGAGTTGACCCTTGACTCACTACCACTGCCGAAGTTACTGGAGAACTACGACAAAGGGGCTCAAATCCAGGTGGCTAAGTCTCCTTTAACAAACCGACTAGAAGACCCACAGATTTTCACCCATTCCAGGCACGTACATTGCATTGAGATATACCAACTTCGCACGATCGATATAAGATCCAGTCCTTACCAAAAAGACGATCTTTCGACAGGATGAAATCAATGCTTGGTTCCTGCCGGTTTGACGAGAAAGAAAGACAGACATTCCAGAAGCTTCACTTGTGACCGTGACCGAATCACAGAAAGAGAACGAGTGAGGCGCTCTCATTTCATTCCCAGCCGCTTGGATGATAATGAGGAAACGAATTCTACCTTTACCGATTGGACTGGTCCAACATCTCCACAGGACGCCCTACCAGTTGGCGCAAGGACTGCTTTTGCCCTGGGACCAAAGAACAAAGGGAAGCTCCGCTCTCACTACCAGTGAATGATGAAATGCCTCGACTTAGAAACCACAGCCCTTCTGTCGAGAGGAAAAAAAAATCCTTTTTCTCAAGATAGAATCTTAGGGATGCCTTGCAGTTGAATCCTCTGGGCTTAGCCCTACTATGACCGAAGAAGACGATTTACTAAAGATAAAGAAAAAAAGACTCCATGAGCCAGTTACGCCACTTCAGCACAAGGTCTTGAATAGCCTATACGAATTCTCACAAGGAGAGAGACGACCCTTCTCTTACGTGGGACACGGAGATGGAAGAATGGTAGGCTAATCCATTTAATGCTTTCAGACTTAGCCAAGGAACGACCGAGACCTCGAACATGAGAAAGACTGACGCCTGATTCAGGAAGGGACACGAGGGCTCCTCTTTCTCACTGGAAGATCCTAATATTCTACAGTCGAATAAGTCCCCAACCTTCAAAATGAAGGATCAAAAGTCTGCTTTCCAAAACCCACGCAAATGGAGGCCGATGACCTCAGACCCATAACAGGGGTAGAACAAAGCTTTTCCATATAGCAACTTGATCCATTATAGGAGGCCTCTGTCATTAGATTAGAAGAAGACAGCTTTGAAGCTAGGAGAAAAAAAAAGACTAAACCAGCCACGCGGGTTGGCCACTAAATAAGAAGGCCTCTACGAACGCTTTCACTAGAGAAAGATAGAAAGGCCCGTTCGGCTATGTAAAGAAGTCCCTGCAGGCTCCAACCCAGTCCTAACATTCTACAAGAATAGTGTCCGACGTCTAATAGAAGGGGCACCGCTTTCATTCCTGCGCTTGGCGCTCTAACATTACCAACACTGACCACTGAATAAGGAAGACCTACCACCCACACAGCAAACCAACGCTCCCCTTTTAGTTCGGAAAGAAGAAGGCTTGCGCCCGGGTGAAAGACTATGCCTTCAAGGGGGCCAAAACGACCAGAAAAAGGAGCGGGAAGGCATGGTCACAAGACCCCGCTTTGAGCCATCGAAGACCGGATGATGGGTTACGAAGATATACAAGGAAAGAGACGCTCTGGAATACCTTTCTGGGGTTACGCCCAGAAAAGGCGGCCCTTTCATTTCTGAATGAAGCCTTACAGACGAACTATAGAAGGAGACAGGCTTCTTTCCAGAGTGAGCGCCATACATTACTGTAGCACACACAGGTCCCCAAAGAGAAAGGCTTTCGTCCTTCCTGAATATTATGGGAACTTTCTTCTATTAATAGTTTTAGAAATTCCGATTTTCCTGTCTGCGCTAAGGCGATAAGGAAAAAGAGAGGGGCCCTTAGTATGTGGCAAAAAAGGCAAAGCTGCAGGAGAGACCTCGCTTTCATGGATGCTCCAGTTACCGAAGATCCAAAGCAAAGG